CCCCCATACCTTACCCTTCCCTCCTATCTCAGGAAAAAAGGACTTAAACCTTTACCTTCAGCTCCCAAAGCTGATATTCTTCATTAAACTACCTCCTGGTAAATCAACCACCCACTCCCCTAAACAGCCCGAATCGCCCCCCGAGATAACCCCCGCACAAGCTCTAAAACCACAAACAAAGTTAGCAACAACCCCCATCCCGCAACCAAAAACATCCCCGCGCCCCAGGAATAAAACATAGCCACCCCACTAAAATCTATACGAACGGAAACAGCACCCCCACAGTCTACAGTACCCACACCCTGAACCCCCACCCCTATAAAATCCCCCATCACCACTCCTACAAAGACAACCAGAGCTAGCCCAACACCATAACCCAACACACGCCAATCCCCTCAAGTCTCAGGAAAAGGATCAGCAGCTAAAGACACAGAGTACACAAAAACCACCAACATACCCCCTAAATACACCAAGAACAATACTAAAGAAATAAAAGACACCCCAAGACTTAGCAACCACCCACACCCAACAACAGACCCTACCACCAAACCAAGCACCCCATAATAAGGAGACGGATTAGACGCTACCGCTAACGCTCCTAAAATAAAACACAACCCTAAGAAAAAAATAAAATAGGTCATAATAATTTCTGCTTGGACATTACCCAAGGTCTACGGTCTGAAAAACCGTCGTTGACTCTCAACTACAGAAACAGAAATACATAGCCCTCCATAGGGGACCCCCCCCCTACCCCCCCCGGGGCTATGTATTATTGTACATTCATTTATTGTCCTCATATCTCTATCAGGCATGGACTTCATTCAATATACGTACTATACCCATTACTATGTATACGTACATACTTATATTTACCTCATATTCATTTATGGTCGCGGTAATGTCACCTATATACGTGCCCAGCCCATATATTGGATACCTCGTGCATAACGTCTGAACCGGTAACTGACTATCATACCCAAAATTGGCCTCCAGTGCTATCACGGTCATATTAACTTCAATACCTGCTCGTCAATCTGGATGTGATATCTGGCGTCAGATGGATTTCTTGACTCAACACCTCACGAGAACCGTACTACCCGCCGCATAGAACACCCGGTATGCGCTAGTTTCAGGAGCCCACATTTCCCCTAACCCTGCCCACAACATGGTAGAAGCACCACTGATTCCTAAGTCGAGGTCATTCCTGGATTAATCCATCCACGTTCCCCTTTAACAGACATCTGGTATGTTAGTGTTCAACAGCCTACTCATAACCCCGTCAGGGATCTGTATCAGTTCCCTTAGTATCCCTTTTTTTTTCTGGTAACCTTCAACGTACCCCCATCCTACGCCCGTCAGCAGGCTCACAATTTAGGTCTGGACATCAATGGATCTCGGTCTTCGTCTTTCCCGGCAGGCCGATTAATGAGACGGTTTGCGTATTTGGGGAATCATTCGGACTCTGATGCACTTTGTTTTACATCTGGTTATGGTATTTCCACTTTCCTCGCCTATAGTGGCTATTTAGTGAATGCTCGTTGGACATAGTTACATAGTTTTACGCTTCCTCTAGTTTTCTAAACACTACGAGGACGCTTTCAACTATTTTTAAGACCATCATAAACACATCGTTAACACACATTTTATTTACAATCTTTTTTTTGTCATCAGTACTGGAGTTACATTAATAATTGCACTCATATTATATATACACATTTTACATCCAAAAATTACAAATTTATTAAAGCAACTCCCCTACGAACGACATATACACAACAAACACACAGCAAACACACAAGCAAACACACAGCAAACACACAGCAAACACACAGCAAACACAAACAACTTAA